TTAAAAATAAGCTAAATAAAGCTTTTGGGCTCATACCTCAAATATAAAGAAAATCCTTTTTTTTAAAATTAATAAAGTGCCTGATTAAAGGATTATTCTGATAGGATAAATTATGTAAATTTTTATTACCTTTATTATATTTTATAGAATTAAACTATACCTAATAACTTCAAAAATTACTGTGCATCTTACACTAAAATATAATTTTTTAATATGAATAAATTTCATTTTAGAATAATTTAATTCTTATTTTTTATTCTTTTTATACCTAATTCTAATAAAATATTTTTTTTATTTATTTTATTTTTTAGAACATTAATTTCTATTTCTTCTAATTCATGATTAGGATGTTGAGTTGGATTAGAAGTTAATTTATTAAGATTTATCCCCCTTATTTCTACCCCCCACAATCTTTTAAATTCAGAAGCTTCATTAAAATATTTCCTTACTCAATCAATTGCTTCAATTAATTTCTTATTTTCAATTTTATTAAGATTATTTTTAATAAAAAATTTTTTTTTTAATAATATTTTTTCTTTTATTATTAATTCTTCTTTATTAATAAAAATAGGTTCAACCCCATTTCATTTTTGATTCCCTAATGTAATAGAAGGTCTTTCTTGATTTAACTGTTTTATTTTAATAACATGACAAAAAATTACCCCTATAATTTTATTATCTTACTATTTTAATTTAAATTTTTTATATTTTATTATGATTTTTAATGTTTTAATTGGAGCTATTGGTAGATTTAATCAAACTTCTTTACGTAAATTAATAGCTTTTTCCTCGATTAATAATTTAGGTTGAATAATTTCCTCTATTATTATTAGTGAAAACCTTTGAATAATTTATTTTATTTTTTATTCAATTTTCACATTTATTATGTGTTTTTTATTTTATATTATTAATATTTTTTTCATTAATCAATTATTTTTTTTTAATATAAATTTTCTAATTAAAATTTCAATTATAATTAATTTTATTTCTTTAGGTGGATTACCACCTTTTTTAGGATTTTTTCCTAAATGAATTGTTATTAATTATTTATTAAACAATAATTTCTTTATTATTTCTTTTATTTTCATTATATCAAGTTTAATTTTACTATTTGTTTATATTCGAATTATTTATTCTTCTTTATTATTTTTTTCTTTTAAATTAAAATGATTTAAAATTTATATTAAAAATAATTTTTTAATTTTAATTTATTTTTTTAATTTTATTTCTACATTAGGTATAATTATTAGAACTTTTTTTTTCTAAGGTTTTAAGTTAACTATAAACTAATAATCTTCAAAATTATTTATAAAGAAATTTCTTTAAGCCTTAGTATTATTTACACCTTAAAATTTGCAATTTTATATCATTATTTGAATATAAGACTTAATAATAAAAGAGATTAATTCTCGTTAATAAATTTACAATTTATCGCTTACAGCTCAGCCATTTTATTCGCGAAAATGACTTTTTTCTACAAATCATAAAGATATTGGAACTTTATATTTTATTTTTGGAATTTGAGCAGGAATAGTGGGAACTTCTCTAAGTTTATTAATTCGAACTGAACTAGGAAATCCTGGCTCATTAATTGGTGACGATCAAATTTATAACACTATTGTAACTGCACATGCTTTTATTATAATTTTTTTTATAGTAATACCTATTATAATTGGAGGATTTGGAAATTGATTAGTACCTCTTATATTAGGGGCCCCCGATATAGCTTTCCCCCGAATAAATAACATAAGATTTTGACTTCTACCCCCGTCATTAATTTTATTAATTTCAAGAAGTATTGTCGAAAATGGAGCAGGAACAGGATGAACAGTTTACCCCCCACTGTCCTCTAATATTGCTCACAGAGGATCTTCTGTTGACTTAGCTATTTTTTCCCTTCATTTAGCTGGTATTTCTTCAATTTTAGGAGCAATTAATTTTATTACAACTATTATTAATATACGAATTAATAATATATCTTTTGATCAAATACCCCTATTTGTTTGATCTGTTGGTATTACAGCTCTTCTCTTATTACTTTCTCTACCAGTTCTAGCTGGAGCTATTACTATACTTTTAACTGATCGTAATTTAAATACTTCATTTTTTGATCCAGCTGGAGGTGGTGACCCAATTCTTTATCAACATTTATTTTGATTTTTTGGTCATCCAGAAGTTTATATTTTAATTTTACCTGGATTTGGTATAATTTCCCATATAATTTCTCAAGAAAGAGGTAAAAAAGAAACTTTTGGTTATTTAGGAATAATTTATGCTATAATAGCAATCGGTCTTCTTGGGTTTATTGTTTGAGCTCATCATATATTTACAGTAGGTATAGATATTGATACACGAGCTTATTTCACATCAGCTACTATAATTATTGCAGTTCCAACAGGAATTAAAATTTTTAGTTGATTAGCTACTCTTCATGGAACTCAAATTAATTATAGTCCATCTATATTATGAAGATTGGGTTTTATTTTTTTATTTACAGTAGGAGGTTTAACAGGAGTTGTTTTAGCTAATTCTTCAATTGATATTACCCTCCATGATACTTATTATGTTGTTGCTCATTTTCATTATGTTTTATCTATAGGAGCTGTATTTGCTATTTTTGGAGGATTTATTCATTGATACCCATTATTTACAGGATTAATTATAAACCCTTACTTATTAAAAATTCAATTTATATCAATATTCATTGGAGTTAATTTAACTTTTTTCCCACAACATTTTTTAGGTTTAGCTGGTATACCTCGTCGTTATTCAGATTACCCTGATAGTTTTATTTCATGAAATATTATTTCTTCTTTTGGTTCTTATATTTCTCTTTTTTCAATAATTATGATAATTCTTATTGTATGAGAATCTATAATTAATCAACGTTTAATTATTTTTCCTTTAAATATAACTTCATCTATTGAATGATATCAAAATTTACCGCCAGCTGAACATTCTTATAATGAATTACCTATTTTAAGTATCTTCTAATATGGCAGACTATATGTAATGGATTTAAACCCCATTTATAAAGGATTATCCTTTTTTTAGAATATGGCAACATGATCTAATTTTAATTATCAAAATAGAGCTTCTCCATTAATAGAACAAATTATTTTCTTTCATGATCATACTTTAATTATTTTAATTATAATTACAATTTTAGTTTCATATTTAATAATTAACTTATTTTTTAACAAATATATTAATCGATTTCTTTTAGAAGAACAAATAATTGAATTAATTTGAACTATCTTACCAGCAATTACCCTTATCTTCATTGCTTTACCTTCCTTACGACTTTTATATTTATTAGATGAACTTAATAACCCATTAATTACTTTAAAATCAATTGGGCATCAATGATATTGAAGTTATGAATATTCAGATTTTAATAATATTGAATTTGATTCATATTTAATTCAACCAACTAATAATTTATCTAATTTTCGTTTATTAGATGTTGATAACCGAATTATTTTACCTATAAATAACCAAATTCGTATTTTAATTACAGCTACTGATGTTATTCATTCATGAACTATTCCATCATTAAGAGTAAAAGTTGATGCTAATCCAGGCCGATTAAACCAAACAAGATTTTTCATTAATCGGCCTGGATTATTTTATGGTCAATGCTCTGAAATTTGCGGTGCAAATCATAGTTTTATACCTATTGTAATTGAAAGAATTTCAATTAATAAATTTATTAATTGAATTAATAATTATTCATCATTAGATGACTGAAAGCAAGTATTGGTCTCTTAAACCATTTTATAGTAAATTAGCAATTACTTCTAATGAAATAAAGAATTAGTTAATTTATAACATAAATATGTCAAATTTAAATTATTACTTTAGTAATATTCTTTTATCCCACAAATAATACCTATTAATTGAATTCTTTCATTAATCTTTTTTATTATAATTTTTATTATTTTTAATATTATAAATTATTTTATTTTTAATAACAAAAATATTAATTATAATTATAAAAATAAAAAATTAAAAAATAATTTTTACTGAAAATGATAAATAATTTATTTTCAATTTTTGATCCCTCTACCAACATTTTTAATTTATCAATTAATTGAATAAGAACTTTTATTGGTTTATTATTTATCCCATATTCATTTTGATTAATCCCAAATCGTCATTTTATTTTTTGAAATTTTTTCTCTTATAAATTACATGAAGAATTTAAAACTCTTTTAGGAAAAAATAGATATAATGGATCCACTTTTATTTTTATTTCATTATTTTTTTTTATTTTATTTAATAACTTTTTAGGATTATTTCCATATATTTTTACTAGAACTAGTCATTTAAATATATCATTATCATTAGCATTAACTTTATGATTAAGATTTATAATTTATGGGTGAATTAATAATACCCAACATATATTTATTCATATAATTCCCCAAGGAACTCCAACTATTTTAATACCTTTTATAGTATTAATTGAAACAATTAGAAATATTATTCGTCCTGGAACTTTAGCTATTCGACTTACAGCTAATATAATTGCTGGTCATTTATTATTAACTTTATTAAGTAATACAGGAACAAATATATCTAATTATTTATTAATTATTTTAATTATTATCCAAATTATATTATTATTTTTAGAATCCGCTGTAGCAGTTATTCAATCATATGTTATTACTATTTTAAGTACTCTTTATTCTAGTGAAGTTAATTAATTTATTAATAAATGACAACTAATTATAATCATCCATATCATTTAGTAGATTATAGCCCTTGACCTTTAACTGGAGCTATTGGAGTAATAACTTTAGTAACAGGATTAGTAAAATGATTTCATAATTTTAATTTAAATTTACTTATTTTAGGATACATTATTATTTTATTAACTATATATCAATGATGACGAGATATTTGCCGAGAAGGAACATTCCAAGGTAAACACACAATTTTAGTTAGAAAAGGTTTACGCTGAGGAATAATTTTATTTATTATTTCAGAAATTTTTTTTTTTATTTCATTTTTTTGAGCATTTTTTCATAGAAGTCTTTCCCCTAATATTGAAATTGGATCTATATGACCTCCTATAAGAATTATTCCTTTTAATCCATTTCAAATTCCATTACTTAATACTATTATTTTAATTACTTCAGGTATTTCAGTCACATGAACTCATCATGCTTTAATAGAAAATAATTTTACTCAAACTTCCCAAAGTTTATTTATTACCATTTTATTAGGTATTTATTTTTCAATCCTTCAAGCTTACGAATATATTGAAGCCCCTTTTTCAATTTCTGATAGAATTTATGGGTCAACATTTTTTATAGCAACAGGATTCCACGGACTTCATGTAATTATTGGAACTATTTTTTTATCAACATGTTTTATTCGACATTTAAATAATCACTTTTCTAATAATCATCACTTTGGATTTGAAGCAGCTGCTTGATATTGACATTTTGTTGATGTAGTGTGACTTTTCCTTTATATCTCTATTTATTGATGGGGAAATTAACTATTTATATAATATATTTAGTATATTTGACTTCCAATCAAAAAGTTTAATTTTATTTTAATATAAATAATTATTTTAATAGTAACAATATCTTTTATTATAATTATTATCCCTAATATTTTTATAATAATTTCATTTATTATCTCAAAAAAATCTTTTCTTGATCGTGAAAAATGTTCCCCCTTTGAATGCGGATTTGACCCTAAATCAATATCTCGTATTCCATTTTCATTACATTTTTTTTTAATTACAGTAATTTTTTTAATTTTTGATGTAGAAATTGCATTAATTTTCCCTATGATTCCCACATTTTTTAGAGTTAATTTTATTATTTGATTTAAAATTAATTTTTTTTTTATTATTATTTTATTAATAGGACTTTATCATGAGTGAAATCAAAATATACTTAATTGAACAAATTAAAGGATCGTAGTTTATTTAAAACATTTGATTTGCATTCAAATAATATTGAATTTTCAATCTATCTTAAATAAGAAGCAATTTGCATTTAATTTCGACTTAAAAGATAGAGTTAATAACTCCTTATTTATTAATTGAAACCAAAAAGAGGTATATCACTGTTAATGATAAAATTGAATTTAAAATTCCAATTAAGAAATATATAATAATTAAGCTGCTAACTTAATTTTTAGTGAATAAAATCATTAATATTTCTTTATATATATATATATATATAATTTATATAGTTTAAAAAAAACTTTACATTTTCATTGTAAAAATAAAAAAAATTTTTTTTTATAAATATTTAAAGATTATTTAATCACCTTAATATCTTCAATATTAAACTCTTATTAAGCTATTTAAATAAATTATAATTAAAATAATAAAAATTATTATTCATAAAATAAATCTAAATAAATAAATTTTAAAATTATTTATTTGATAAATCATATTAACTAAAGAATAAATTTTAATAATTTTATATATTCCCTGACTTCTATACATTTCTATTCATCCTATATCAATATTTTTTTTTAAAACTTGACCTAGTTTTAAAAAAAAATAATTTAAACTATAAGTCGATAAATTAGGTAAAAATCATATTAAAGTTATAAATCATCTTAAATTATAAAATATTAAAAATTTATTTAAAGAATAAATATTTATATTTCTAATTAATCACCCTATTAATATCCCCGTAAAACTAACATAAATTACTATCATTTTTAAAGAAAAAGGTAAATAAATTATATAAGGATAATAAAAAATTAATCAACTTAAAAATCTTCCTGAAATTAATCTTATAAATAATAAAATAAATATACTTTTTAATATAATATAATCTTCATCATATAAATTATAAATAGATAATAAATTATAATCATTAATTATTAAATATATTAATAAACGAATAGTATAAAATATAGTTAAACCAGTAGAAAAATAATATAAATAAAAAATTAAAAAATTTAAATTTCTTATTATTACCATTTCTAAAATTATATCTTTAGAATAAAACCCAGCTAAAAATGGAATTCCACACAAAGCTAAATTAGAAATATTTAAACACAAAGAAGTTAAAGGAATATAAAATCTAATTCCCCCTATTAAACGAATATCTTGATTATTATTTATTATATGAATAATCAACCCAGCACATATAAATAATAAAGCTTTAAATATTGCATGAGTTAATAAATGAAAAAAAGCCAAATCATAAAACCCCATTCTTAAAATTCTTATTATTAAACCTAATTGTCTTAATGTAGATAAAGCAATAATTTTTTTTAAATCAAACTCATAATTTGCACAAATACCAGCTATTATTATAGTCAACCCAGAAAATAATAATAAAAAATTTAAAAAATATATTTCAACTAATAAATTATTAAATCGAATTAATAAATATACCCCAGCAGTTACTAAAGTAGAAGAATGAACTAAAGCAGAAACTGGAGTAGGTGCTGCCATAGCTGCAGGTAATCAAGAACTAAAAGGAATTTGAGCTCTTTTTGTTATAGCTGCAACAATTACTAACAATCTAATAATTTTTATAGAAAAATCATTTTCTATGAAATTTAAATAAAAAATATAATTTCAACTCCCATAATTCAATATTCAAGAAACTAATATTAAAATTATAACGTCCCCTACTCGATTTGATAAAGCAGTTAATATACCAGCATTATAAGATTTAATATTTTGATAATAAATTACTAAACAATAAGAAACTAATCCTAAACCATCTCAACCTAAAAAAATTCTAATTATATTAGGACTAATAATTAATAAAATTATAGAAAATACAAATAATAAAACTAAAATAATAAATCGATTTAAATTTAATTCTGATTTTATATAACTCTTTCTATAAAAAATAACTGAAGAAGAAATTAAAGACACAAATATTATAAATAATAAAGATATTCAATCTAATAAAATAGAAATTACAATATTAACTGAATTAAAAGAAATAATTTCCCATTCTAAAAAAATAATTATATTATTTATAATAAAATAAACTACTAAAAAAAAATTTAATAATATAAAAAAAAATAAAAAAAAAAATCTAATAAAGCAAATAGAAAACTTATTAATAATTTAAAATGAATTTCTCATATATTTGATTCCACAAATCAATATTTTATTTTAAATTATTTAAATAAAATCAAATTATTCAATAATCAATTTTCAACACTAAAATATTTAAAGGCAATCAATGTAACAATAAAATTAAATATTCCCGAGAAGTATTAGTATAAAATCTATAAATTCTTATATTATATTTTCCATGTTGAGTATATGAATATAAATATAAACTATAACCAGCTCTAAAAAATGAAATACATATTAATATAATTATTCTTAATCAAGATCATCTTACTAATCTATTAATTAATCTAATTTCACCTATTAAATTTAATGAGGGGGGGGCAGCTATATTTGAAGATATTAGTAAAAATCATCATAAACTTAAAGAAGGTATAAAATTTAATATCCCCTTATTAATAAATAATCTTCGACTATTTAATCGTTCATAATTTATATTTGATAAACAAAATATCCCAGAAGAACATAACCCATGACCAATTATTAAAATATAAGACCCTATATATCCCCAATAATTTATTGTTATAACACCTCCAATAACAATTCTTATGTGGGCAACAGATGAATAAGCAATTAAAGATTTTATATCAATTTGACAAAAACATTTTATTCTAATATAAAAACCCCCAATTAAACTAATTACTACTCAAATAAATCTTATTTTTAAATTAATTTTTTGTAAAATAATTATAATCCGTAAAAGCCCATAACCCCCTAATTTTAATATAATTGCTGCTAAAATTATAGAACCAGAAATTGAAGCTTCTACATGAGCTTTAGGAAGTCATAAATGAACAAAATATATAGGCATTTTAATTAAAAAAGCAATAATTAATCTTAAATATAAAAATAATAAATTATAATCATAAAATTTTAAAAAATAAATTATTATATAATTTATATTATTATAAATATAAAAAATACCTAATAATAAAGGTAAAGAAGCAAATAATGTATAAAATAATAAATACATTCCTGCTTGAATTCGTTCAGGTTGATAACCTCAACCAATAATTAATATTAATGTTGGAATTAATCTTCTTTCAAAAAATAAATAAAATAAAAATAAATTTATTACTCTAAAAGTTAAATATAACATTATTATTAAAAAAATAATATTACATAAAAATAAACTTGAATAAAAATTATTTTTATATAATCTTTCTCTAGCTATTACTATTAATCTTCTAATTCAAATTCTTAATAAAATTAAACCATAAGAAATTATATCATATCCTAATATATAACTTAAATTACAAAAATTTATAATACTAACAGAAGAATTTATAAATATTAATATTAAAAATATTAATAATATTTGAACCAATCAAAATATATTTTTTTTTAAACATAAAGGAATTATAAAAATTATTATAAATAAAAATTTTATCATTAAATTAAATTAAAACTTTGAAAATAATCATTTCCATGAGTTCGAATTATAGAAACTAAAATAGATAAACCTAACGCCCCCTCACACACAGAAAAAACTAAAAATACTATTATTATATATAAATTATAATCAATTATTATTAAATATAGTAATATCAAAAAAAAAATTCTAAGTACTATAAATTCTAAACTTATTAATACAATTAATAAATGTTTATGTTTTGACACAAAAATCATATTTCCAAATATAAATATAATAATAATAATCAATCTTATATTTAACATTTGTTTAAATAAATAAGTTTTTATAGTTTAATAAAAAACTTTGGTCTTGTAAATCAAAAATAAGAATTTTTCTTTTAAAACTTCAAAGAAAAAGATTTTCTTTATCTATAATCTCCAAAATTATTATTTTTATAAACTATTCTTTGATATTTTAAAAATAATTATATCTATTTTTTTAATTTCAATCTCAATTTTATTATATTTTATTAATCATCCTTTTGCAATAGGACTATTAATTTTAATTCAAACTCTTTTTACTTGTTTAATTTCAGGAATACTAATTAATACTTATTGATTTTCATATATTCTTTTTTTAATTTTTTTAGGGGGATTATTAGTTTTATTTATTTATGTTTCAAGAGTAGCTTCTAATGAACTATTTAAAATCCACTTTTCTGAAAAATTTTCTATTTATATTATTATTATAATAATAATTTTTAGAATTTTTTATAAAAATAATTTAATTTGAATAAACTTTTCATTTAATGACGAAATAATTAATTTCTTTTACTCAAATTTATTTTTTAATAATGAATATAATTTTAATTTATCTAAATTATATGATAAACAAAATTATTTTATAATATTAATATTAATTATTTATTTATTTATTACCTTAATTGCAATTGTAAAAATTACTAATATTTTTTTTGGTCCATTACGATCATTTAATAACTAATGATAAACTTATATAAACCTATTCGTAAAACTCACCCAGTAATCAAAATTATTAATAAATCATTAATTGATTTACCTACCCCGTCTAATATTTCATCATGATGAAATTTTGGTTCACTATTAGCTTTATGTTTAATAATCCAAATTTTAACGGGGTTATTTTTAACTATATATTATACAGCTAACATTGATTTAGCCTTCTTCAGAATTAACTATATTTGTCGAAATGTTAATTATGGTTGATTAATTCGAACATTACATACTAATGGTGCATCTTTTTTTTTTATTTGTATTTATTTTCATATTGGTCGAGGTATTTATTATGAATCTTTTAATTTAAAATTTACCTGAATAATTGGTGTTATTATTTTATTTTTATTAATAGCTACAGCTTTTATAGGATATGTATTACCCTGAGGACAAATATCTTTTTGAGGAGCTACAGTAATTACTAATCTTTTATCTGCAATTCCTTATTTAGGAAATATATTAGTTAATTGAATTTGAGGTGGATTTGCAATCGACAATGCAACCTTAACTCGCTTTTATACTTTTCACTTTTTACTTCCCTTTATTATTTTTATATTAACTATAATTCACTTATTATTTCTTCACCAAACAGGATCTAATAATCCTTTAGGAATTAATAGAAATTTAGATAAAATTCCTTTCCACCCATTTTTCACATTCAAAGATTTAATTGGATTTATTATTTTAATTTCAATTTTAACTTTTCTTTCTCTTATAAATCCCTATTTATTAAGAGATCCTGATAATTTTATCCCTGCTAATCCATTAATTACCCCAATTCATATTCAACCAGAATGATATTTTTTATTTGCTTATGCCATTCTTCGATCAATTCCTAATAAATTAGGGGGAGTAATTGCTTTAGTTATATCTATTTTAATTTTAATTATTTTACCTTTTACATTTAATAAAAAAATTCAAGGTATTCAATTTTACCCATTAAATCAAATTTTATTTTGATTCTTCATTACAACAATTATTTTATTAACTTGAATTGGAGCTCAACCAGTAGAAAATCCTTATATTATTATAAGTCAATTTTTAACATTAATTTATTTTTCTTATTTTATTATTAACCCAATTTTAAATAAATTTTGAGATAAATTAATTTTTAATTCATAATTAATGAGCTTGTATAAGCATTTGTTTTGAAAACTTAAGAAAGAATAAATATTCTATTAATTTATACTAAATATATTTTATATATCAAAATTATTTTTAACCCTATAAAAAATAATAAATAATTTAAAGATAAAGGTAAATATCTTTTTCAACATAAATACATTAACTTATCATAACGATAACGAGGTAATGTGCCTCGAACTCAAATAAAAAAAAAAGATAAAAATACTAATTTTAAATAAAATATTAAATTTAAACTATAACCCCCCATATATATAATAACAAATAATAATCTTATAAATAAAATACTAGAATACTCAGCTAAAAAAATTAGAGCAAACCCCCCTCTTCTATATTCAATATTAAACCCTGAAACTAACTCTCTTTCCCCCTCAGCAAAATCAAAAGGAGTACGATTAGTTTCTGCTATTAATGAAGATAAAAAACATATTCTTAAAGGTAATATCATCATTATTAATCAAATTAAATATTGATATTCTATAAATTTAATTATATTAAAATCTATAATTAAAATAATGTTTGATATTAAAATTAAAGATAATCTTACTTCATAAGAAATCGTTTGAGCTACTGCGCGTAAACCTCCTAATAAAGAATAATTTCTATTTGAAGATCACCCAGCAATTAATAAAGTATAAACTCCAACTCTAATACAACATAAAAAAAATAATACCCCTAAATTAAAAATAATTATATTAAAATAATAAGGAATTAATATTCAAATTATTAAAGATAATATAAATCTCACAATTGGAGAAAAATAAAAAGAAAAATAATTTGAATAATTTAAAAAAACTTGTTCCTTAGAAAATAATTTAATAGCATCACAAAATGGTTGTAAAATCCCTAATATACCTATTTTATTAGGGCCTTTACGAATTTGAATATACCCTAAAACCTTACGTTCTAATAATGTTAAAAAAGCAACACCAATTAAAACACCAATCAATAAAATTAAACCCCCTATAATTATATTATATAAATCTTGTATTATCATATACCATTTATATAATATAATTATATATTTATGACTTCTAAAATCATCACATTTTTCTGTCAAAATAGTATAATTTATTATTATTATTAATATTCATTAAATTTTAATTATTAAAAATATCTGATCCTTTCGTACTAAAATATTTATTTGTTTTAAAGATAGAAACCAACCTGGCTCACACCGGTTTGAACTCAGATCATGTAAGATTTTAATGATCGAACAGATCAAAATTTTAAACTTTTACATTCAAATTTTATCTTAATCCAACATCGAGGTCGCAAACTTTTTTTTTTATTTGTACTAAAAAAAAATATTACGCTGTTATCCCTAAGGTAATTTTTTCTTTTAATCATAAAAAATGGATCAATTAATCATTTATTTATGGCTTTTTTTAAAAAAAGTTATATTAATTTTTTTATCACCCCAATAAAATATTAATTTTATTTTTAATTTTTATTTATATTTATAATCTTAAATAATTTTAATATAAAACTCTATAGGGTCTTCTCGTCTTTTAAATTTATTTTAGCTTTTTAACTAAAAAATTAAATTTTAACTTTAAACTAGAGACAGTTTATATTTCATCAAATCTTTCATACAAGTCTTCAATTAAAAGACTAATGATTATGCTACCTTTGTACAGTCAATATACTGCAGCCCTTTAATATAATTATCAGTGGGCAGATTAGACTTTAAATTATTAACTAAAAGACATGTTTTTGATAAACAAGTGAATATATAATTTTGCCGAATTCCTTTAATTTAATTTAAATTAATTAAATTATTATTTTAATATAATATACTAATTTTATCATTATTACTAATTTTTTTTTATTCTTATTATTATTTTATATAAAATTAAATTTTTTATTAAATTTTATTAAAAATAAAATTTTTTTTAACAAATTATAATTTTTAAACAATATAAATCTTAAAATTTTTATTTTTAATTTATTTTTTTTTATAAATTTTTATAATAAAGCTTATCCCTTAATATATTTAATTTTAAAAATTTTATTTTTAATTATAATTAAAAATAAAATTTTTTAAATTTAAAATTAAATTTTTTTCTAAAATAACTAGATATATTTAAAAACGATTAACATTTCATTTCAAATTAATTATTTAAAATAATTTTTCTACATTAACTTTTATAATTAATTAACTCTTTTAAATTCGAGATTTTTTTATTTAAAAAATATTTTTTAATAAACTCTGATACACAAGATACATTAAACAAAAATTACTTTATTATTAATTTATTTTCAACTATTTCAAATTTATTTTACAATACTAATTTTCTATAAATTAAATTATTTTTTTTAAAAAAAATACTTCAATACCCCCCAATATCAAAAATTTTTTTATTATTTATAATTTATTAATTTTCCCCCCCAAATCAATTAATCATTTTAATTTCTTTTCAATGTAAATGAAATACTTAACAAGCTCTAATTTGATCATTCTAGAAACACTTTCCAGTACTTCTACTTTGTTACGACTTATTTCAATTTTAAAATGAAAGTGACGGGCAATATGTACATATTTCAATTTTTAATCATTTTAATAAACTAATTAAAATTACATTTAAATCCACCTTCAACTAAATTTTACAAAATCCTTTTCATTTAAATAAATTTATTGTAATCCATCTTAAACTTAATTATAATCTACATCTTGATCTGAATTAAATTTTATTTTAAATTTTAAAATATTATTTTTATTTAAAAATATTTTTTTTACAACGATATATAAAATTATAAATTAAGTAAATTTATTCGTGGATTATCAATTATTAGACAGATTCCTCTAAATGAACTAAAATACCGCCATATTATTTAAGTTTCAATAATATTTTATTTACTATTTTAGTATTTTAAATTAAATTTTTAATAATAGGGTATCTAATCCTAGTTTATAATAAAATTTATTAAATCATAATTTAAAAATAATTTTTAATTAAATTAAAATTTCACTTAACAATTTAATATTTAATTTTAAATTATTTATTATTTATTACATACTGAAATAATTTAATTTAACTTTTGTTTAACCGCAACTGCTGGCACAAAATTAGTTATTAATTTAAATATTACTAAATCTTAATTTCTTAAATTTTTAATTTTAATTACTATATAATTAAATTAATTATTTTTAAAATAATTAAAATTTTATACTAAAATTTATATGTAAAATAAATTCATAATAAATTAACAAAAATATAAAAAATTTATCTATTTATCTTTTTTTTTACATAGATTTTTTTTTTTTTTTTTTTATATTATATATTTAATAAACATTAATAAATTTTTATTATTTCTCTTATTTTTTTTCTAGTAATATTATTATAAAAATTAATTTAATTATAAATCAATTATAATTCTAATTAAATAAAAATATATTATAAATATATATTTTAATTAAACAAAAATTTAATATATATATATAAATATTAATTAATTAAAAATTTAATTAATTAATATAATTTTTATAATTTAAATATTTAATATATATATATATATACAATTAAATTTATTAAACCGTAATTAATAAATTTTATATAAATAAATAAA